GGATGAAGACATGGTCTCTCTGGATCCCATTGAATTTCATTTAGAAGAGGAACCTTACAAAGATCGTATTGATTCTTATCAAAGAAAGACAGGATTAACTGAGGCTGTTCAAACAGGCACAGGTCGACTAAAAGGTATTCCTGTAGCAATTGGGATTATGGATTTTCAGTTTATGGGGGGTAGTATGGGATCGGTAGTTGGCGAGAAAATCACCCGTTTGATCGAATATGCTACCAATCAATTTTTACCTCTTATTTTAGTGTGTGCTTCTGGAGGAGCACGCATGCAAGAAGGAAGTTTGAGCTTGATGCAAATGGCTAAAATATCTTCCGCTTTATATGATTATCAAGTAAATAAAAAGTTATTTTATGTATCAATCCTTACATCTCCTACTACTGGTGGGGTAACAGCTAGTTTTGGTATGTTGGGGGATATCATTATTGCTGAACCCAATGCCTACATTGCATTTGCGGGTAAAAGAGTAATTGAACAAACATTGAATAAAACAGTACCTGAGGGCTCACAAGCGGCTGAATATTTATTCCATAAGGGCCTATTCGATCCAATCGTACCGCGTAATCTTTTAAAAGGCGTTCTGAATGAGTTATTTCAGCTCCATGCTTTCTTTCCTCTGAATCAAAATTCAATCAAGTAGATGCTTAATAAAAAAAAAATAAAAAAATAGAAATTCTTTTTTTTTGTGTGTAGAACAAGTAGTTATTTAGTTTATAGAAATCAAAGTAAAAATCAATTCTTCGGATTTTCTTTTTACTTTGATAACATTTGGTAACATAAGATTTAATTGTAAAAAGAATTATGCGAATAATTTTTTTTTACCGATATTCCTGATTACTAATAAGGAAACCTCTATCAAACAAAAAAAGAGAGAATTCTTTCTTCCGCGAAATGAAAATTAGGCAAGGCGAATAAAACGAGAATTTCACGTTCCCTTCTTATGTGTATATAATTCACATATAGAAAATTGAAAAGTATAGAAAGAGGCAAGATTCTATATTTTTTGAGAATCCCCAGTTTTACTAATAATCCCTATTATCGGATCGAATTATAACAAATTTTTCGGGAATTTGTAAAAAACTCTTTCTTTATTTTATTCAAGTTTATTAAATTTTTAGACAAAAACAAGATAATAAAAAAGGAGATTCTCGTACATATATATAATATTTAATTTTAATGTAGAATATATAATATATATTTCATTTTAATGTAGAATTTAATGTAGAAAGGTGAAAAATTCTATTTAGTTAGTTCTACATTCCTTGTTTTATTATATTTATAACTTATTTTATTATATTTATAAAATTTCAAATTATATTTCTAAATTTTTCTCTTTTTTTTATATATTTTTATTTATATATTTTATATATATATTTTTATTTATATATTTATTATTCTTATTCTATTATATATTATTCTTATTCTATTATATATTTATTATTCTTATTCTATTTTTTATTATTATATTTATATTACTTTATATATATTATGTACTCACATATACTCACTTAGTTTAGCTATACTTAGTATAATTATATATAAATTATAATGATTATACGAGACCTTTATAACAATAACAGGTACAAATATTAAATCCAGGTATCCATTTTATGACAACTCTCAATACCTTACCCTCTATTTTGGTGCCTTTAGTGGGCCTAGTATTTCCGGCAATTGCGATGGCTTCTTTATTTCTTCATGTTCAAAAAAACAAGATTTTTTAGATATAGATATGATGGGGCCAAATCTCATCTATTTTTTTTTTCAAGACTTAGACTTAGACCATAACACAGATATCTTTTTATTAGAATAAAATATTTGATGTGGTTTCCCCCGAGCATAAGCTATTATGCATGCGCAAACATGATATATGCGTAAATGAATTATAGCTATTTGAAAAAAATCAGGATCGGGGCGAATGTCTGAAATGTAAAGTTAATGTATCCATATGTAGATATCTAGAGGGAATCATACGAAGTGGATGTTATTATTTTAGATCTAAGCAATTCGATGAATTACTCCGAAAAGTTCACATCGGAATAGTGCTAGTTGATGAGAGTTACTTCGGAAACACACAAAAAAAGTCAAATTCATTTGGGTTATTCTCTCAATTTCAATAAAATGCAACTAGATCTAGTATGAATTGGCGATCAGAACATATATGGATAGAACTTATAGCGGGGTCTCGAAAAACGGGTAATTTCTGCTGGGCCTTTATCCTTTTTTTAGGTTCATTAGGGTTTTTATTTGTTGGAATTTCCAGTTATCTTGGTAGGAATTTTATATCTTTATTTCCGTCTCCACAAATAATTTTTTTTCCACAGGGGATCGTGATGTCTTTCTACGGGATTGCGGGTCTCTTTATTAGCTCCTATTTGTGGTGCACAATTTCGTGGAATGTAGGTAGTGGTTATGATCGATTCGATAGAAAAGAAGGAATAGTGTGTATTTTTCGTTGGGGATTTCCTGGAAAAAATCGTCGCATCTTACTTCAATTCCTTATGAAAGACATCCAGTCCATCAGAATAGAAGTTAAAGAGGGTATTTATGCTCGTCGTGTCCTTTATATGGAAATCAGAGGCCATGGGGCTATTCCCTTGACTCGTACTGATGAGAATTTGACTCCACGAGAAATTGAGCAAAAAGCTGCTGAATTGGCTTATTTCTTGCGTGTACCAATTGAAGTATTTTGAAAAATGAACTGAAAATAGTGAATGCTTTTTTTTCAAAAAATTTTATATTTTGATAGAAAGAGAGTTCTTTCCTTTCAAAATCCGAATAATATTCATTACTTGAAGGGGCGCTTTTGTGCATTTATTTATCGAAAGGAGGCACTTTCTTCTAATTTTAGCAAATGATATATTTGAAAACAATATCTTTAGTCGAATTGGAAGTGCGAATTTGAAGTGGACTCTTTCTTATTCCATTTCTGTATTATTTCTAAATTCAAGTACTAACCACTGAATCATACACACAAAAAAAGCAGGGAATAGATTCATGGGCTCGATGACTTGTAATAGAACCTATCCTTGATATGAATATTAGTTAATATCATATGGAGTCGACGAATGAGGTGAGTTTATTAAAAATTAAAAGACGAAAAAATGGCAAAAAAGAAAGCATCCATTCCCCTTCTATATTTTGCATCTATAGTATTTTTGCCCTGGTGTATCTCTCTCTCATTTACTAAAAGTCTGGAATCTTGGGTTACTAATTGGTGCGATACTAGGCAATCCGAAATTTTCTTGAATGATATTCAAGAAAAGAGTATTATAAAAAAATTAATAGAATTAGAGGAACTCTTCCTCCTGGACGAAATGATAAAGGAATACCCGGAAACACATCTAGAAAAGCTTCGTATCGGAATCTACAAAGAAACGATCCAATTGATCAAGATACACAATGCAGATTGTATCCATACGATTTTGAACTTTTCGACAAATATAATCTGTTTCGTTATTCTAAGTGGTTATTCTATTCTAGGTAATGACGAACTTGTTATTCTTAACTCTTGGGTTCAAGAATTCCTATATAACTTAAGCGGCACAATAAAAGCTTTTTCAATTCTTTTATTAACTGATTTATGTATAGGATTCCATTCGCCCCACGGTTGGGAACTAATGATTGGCTCTATCTACAAAGATTTTGGATTAGCTCATAACGATCAAATTATATCCGGTCTTGTTTCCACTTTTCCGGTCATTCTAGATACAATTTTTAAATATTGGATCTTCCGTTATTTAAATCGTGTATCTCCCTCACTTGTAGTGATTTTTCATTCAATGAATGACTGAAAAATGATTCACTGATCAAATTATAATGGTTGTTACTTTGTACATAAGCAAAACATTCAAAATTGTACTTATTCTTTCTACTCATACAAGGGATTCCTCCTATATTCCATTAACCTTTTTTTAGTAAATAGCAGAATCATAGATAGGCAACTATACTAGACTAGGAACCTACCTAATTTTATTGTATAAATTTTCGATACCAATGATTGAACCATGCAAACTATAAATACCCTTTTTTCTTGGATAAAGGAAGAGATTACTCGATACATTTCCATATCGCTCATAATATATATAATAGCTAGGGCACCTATTTCAAATGCATATCCCGTTTTTGCACAGCAGGGTTATGAAAATCCACGAGAAGCGACTGGCCGTATTGTATGTGCCAATTGCCATTTAGCTAATAAACCCGTGGATATCGAGGTTCCACAAGCGGTACTTCCTGATACTGTATTTGAAGCAGTTGTTCGAATTCCTTATGATATGCAACTGAAACAAGTTCTTGCTAATGGAAAAAAGGGAGCTTTGAATGTAGGGGCTGTTCTTATTTTACCTGAGGGGTTTGAATTAGCCCCCCCCGATCGTATTTCGCCCGAGATTAAAGAAAAGATAGGCAATCTGTCTTTTCAGAACTATCGCCCTAATAAAAAAAATATTCTTGTGATAGGTCCTGTTCCTGGTCAGAAATATAGCGAAGTCACCTTTCCTATTCTTTCCCCAGACCCCGCTACTAAGAAAGATGTTCACTTCTTAAAATATCCCATATACGTAGGCGGGAACAGGGGAAGGGGTCAGATTTATCCCGACGGTAGCAAAAGTAACAATAATGTTTATAATGCTACAGCAGCGGGTATAGTAAGCAAAATTATACGAAAAGAAAAAGGAGGATACGAAATAAACATAGTGGATGCATCAGATGGACATCAAGTGGTTGATATTATCCCCCCAGGACCGGAACTTCTTGTTTCAGAGGGCGAATCTATCAAACTTGATCAACCATTAACGAGTAATCCTAATGTGGGTGGATTTGGTCAGGGGGATGCGGAAATCGTACTTCAAGATCCATTACGTGTCCAAGGCCTTTTGTTCTTCTTGGCATCTGTTATTTTGGCACAAATATTTTTGGTTCTTAAAAAGAAACAGTTTGAGAAGGTTCAATTGTCCGAAATGAATTTCTAGATCCGCGGATTT